TACAGACAGAGTTAGAAAAGATCAAATCTTTGATGATTCCATCATACATGATGGAATTTCGAAAACTTCTGGATAGGTATCCTACATCTGAACTGAATCCTTTCTGGTTAAAGAATCTCTTTCTAGTTGTTCTGGAACAATTAGGAGATTCTCTGGAAGAAATACGGGGTTCTGCTTCTGGTGGCAACATGCTATTGGGTGGTGGTCCCGCTTATGGGGTCAAATCAATACGTTCTAAGAAGAAATATTGGAAGATCAATCTCATCGATCTTGTAAGTATCATACCAAATCCCATCAATCGAATCATTTTTTCGAGAAATACGAGACATCTAAGTCGTACAAGTAAAGAGATCTATTCATTGATAAGAAAAAGAAAAAACGTGAATGGTGATTGGATTGATGATAAAATAGAATTCTGGGTCGCGAACAGTGATTCGATTGATGATGAAGAAAGAGAATTCTTGGTTCAGTTCTCCACCTTAACGACAGAAAAAAGGATTGATCAAATTCTATTGAGTCTGACTCATAGTGATCATTTATCAAAGAATGACTCTGGTTATCAAATGATTGAACAACCGGGATCAATTTCCTTACGATACTTAGTTGACATTCATCAAAAGGATCTAATGAATTATGAGTTCAATAGATCCTGTTTAGCAGAAAGACGGATATTCCTTGCTCATTATCATACAATCACTTATTCACAAACCTTGTGTGGGGCTAATATTTTTCATTCCCCATCTCCTCATGGAAAACCCTTTTCGCTCCGCTTAGCCCTATCCCCTTCTAGAGGTATTTTAGTGATAGGTTCTATAGGAACTGGACGATCCTGTTTGGTCAAATACCTAGCGACAAACTCCTATGTTCCTTTCATTACGGTATTTCCGAACAAGTTCCTGGATGACAAGCCTAAAGGTTATCCTATTGATGATATCGATATTGATGATAGTGACGACGATATTGATGATAGTAATGATGACCTTGATATTGATACGGAGCTGCTAACTATGACGAATGTGCTAACTATGTATATGACGACGAAAATAGACCGATTTGATATCACCCTTCAATTCGAATTAGCAAAAGCAATGTCTCCTTGCATAATATGGATTCCAAACATTCATGATCTGCATGTGAATGAGTCGAATTACTTATCCCTCGATCTATTAGAGAACTATCTCTCCAGGGATTGTGAAAGATGTTCCACTGGAAAGATTCTTGTTATTGCTTCGACTCATATTCCCCAAAAAGTGGATCCCGCTCTAATAGCTCCAAAGAAATTCAATACATGCATTAAGATACGAAGGCTTCTTCTTCCACAACAACGAAAGCACTTTTTCATTCTTTCATATACTAGAGGATTTCACTTGGAAAAGAAGATGTTCCATACTAACGGATTCGGGTCCATAACCATGGGTTCCAATGCGCGAGATCTTGTAGCACTTATCAATGAGGCCCTATCAATTAGTATTACACAGAAGAAATCCATTATAGAAACTAATACAATTAGATCAGCTCTTCATAGAAAAACTTGGGATTTTCGATCCCAGATAAGATCGGTTCAGGATCATGGGATCCTTTTCTATCAGATAGGAAGGGCTGTTACACAAAATGTACTTCTAAGTAATTGCCCCATAGATCCTATATCTATCTATATGAAGAAGAAATCATGTAAGGGAGGGGATTCTTATTTGTACAAATGGTACTTCGAACTTGGAACGAGCATGAAGAAATTAACGATACTTCTTTATCTTTTGAGTTGTTCTGCCGGATCGGTCGCTCAAGATCTTTGGTCTTCATCCAGACACGATGAAAAAAATTGGATCACTTCTTATGGATTCGTCGAGAACGATTCTGATCTAGTTCATGGCCTATTACTCTTATTACTATTAGAAGTAGAAGGCGCTCTGGCTCTGGCGGGATCCTCACGGACAGAAAAATCTTGCAGTCAGTTTGATAATAATCGAGTGACATTACTTCTTCGGTCCGAACCAAGGAATCAGTTAGATATGATGCAAAATGGATCTTGTTCTATCGTTGATCAGAGATTTCTATATGAAAAATACGAATCGGAGTTTGAAGAAGGGGAAGGGGCCCTCGATCCGCAACAGATAGAGGAGGATTTATTCAATCACATAGTTTGGGCTCCTAGAATATGGCGATTTGATTGTATCGAAAGGCCCACTGAATTGGGATTTCCCTATTGGACTGGGTCATTTCGGGGCAAATGGATCATTTATCATAAAGAGGATGAGCTTCAAGAGAATGATTCGGAGTTCTTGCAGAGTGGAACCATGCAGTACCAGACACGAGATAGATCTTCCAAAGAACAAGGCTTTTTTCGAACAAGCCAATTCATTTGGGACCCTGCGGATCCATCCTTTTACCTATTCAAAGATCAGCCCTCTGTCTCTGTGTTTTCACGTCAAGAATTCTTTGCAGATGAAGAGATGTCAAAGGGGCTCATTGCTTCCCAAACAAATCCTCCTACATCTATATA